CTTTGTAACAAGTGAGAGGGACGCTCGCGCACAAGTACCATTCTTGAGTAGCTTTGCCGAAGACTCCTCGCGTTTCTTGGTTAGAGAGTCAAGGGCGGTGTAAGCGGTTCCCCCTTTCCACCCCTCTTTCAATCTGCCAATCAATTCCCAAGATGAGATGAACTTTCGATATGAATATATAATTAACGATCCGTGTGTTTCAAAGTCCTAAAGACCTCTTGTTAGAGCATCTACTGACCCCAAAGGGAGAGGATACCTCGTATACCTACTTTTTTCGATCTATGCGGCCATATTTCTTAGGAAACGTATTGCTTTAAGAATCGTACTAAACTTATCGAAAGATTTACCAATTGAGCTGCCCGAACATAATAAATTGTAGGAAGTTTTAATCTGGCTTTGCCGCGACTTCAAAGTACAATTATTCAGAGGGTAGTCAATACTGAAGAAAGAGAGGTAGGCCTGTCCTTGGTTGAGGCTTTCGAGGAATGGATAGATGGATGATGGTTATCTGGAATCTGGAAGTCTCATTCCCGCCCAAGTCTCTATGTGCCCAACAACCAAAAAGGTAGATGAACCAGGAAGTAACTTATGGCCTTCTAAAGGCCCACCCCGGTGTACACATCAGAGACAGAAAAAGATGTTTCCTGCAAGAACAAGTGGTCATAGAACTACTAGTAACCGACTTAATCCCTCGCTTAGGGCATCGATACCGGTGGAAGGATCTCCACCAGACCGAGAAGTGCTCGCAAATAGAGAAGAGAGCTCGAATCGCGTTGTTGCAAGAATGAATCTTCTTGATTTTTAACCACCTTCTCTGAACGTTGGTAATGACTAAACAGCCTTTGACCACTAAATAAGGCACCTGACGATAAGTGATTCTATTGATTTCACGCACCAAGCATTTTATGGAGGAGGCATTGGAAGAGACATAGTAAAGTTCGTCTGATTACTATCACCTAAAGGCACCCACTAGGTCTAGTCATTTTAGTTTATTCCACCCCCTTTTTTCTTCGGCTTCCCTCGCCCAGGGAGGTAGCACTGCTTCCATCCGAGTAGCGCCGGTGGAAGTCCGAATGGAGGTCCGATACTCCCCACAAGACCAGTGGCAACTTTTCGGGCCAATCTCGATATGTGTCTGTCATCTTCCGCAGGATCTGACCTATGTTTTTATGCCTCCACTGTTCTATTGGTCTGAGGCCTGTACGGCGAGGATTTGTGCTGTTGTATCTGATACCGGCTGCTCAACTTCTTTTTTGAGGTGAGATCCCAGATCTGAAATTAGCTCGTGCGGTACTCCATATCTGCAGATTATGTTTTCTTTAATGATCTTGGCCTATTTCAGTCTTTGATAAGATGCCGCTCCTGGTAAAGTAATCAATTGTGCCACTAAGATGTATTCGTGTCCATTTGATGCTTTGGGTGTCACCTTTCCGATGATGTCAATTCCCCATGTGCAAAATGGCCATGGAGAGGTAAGATTGTGAAGTAACGCCTGAGGCACATGAATCAAGTTTGCATGAATCTGACACTTGTGGGACTTTTTCACGTACTGATGGCAATCGTTCTCCTCTTTTCATTGCCCTATTAAGTAAGGGTCGGTGTTTGCAAAAATGTCGAGCCAGTAGTGACAATGGGGGAGCTCGACACTAGTTGTGCTAGTGGAATGACCTAGTCAGCCCGAACCGTTTTGCGGTTCTAGAGGACCCTGAACAATAAGAGGCAAAGATGCCAGATCTGGACACTTCAAAACAGGAAGAGATTGCTCAGGATGAGTGTCCGGGTAACAAAGCCGAGAAGGGTGTAGTCAAGGTAATTTTATTTCGAAGAGCCCATAGAAGCTGGAAGAGAGTAAGCTTAGTGCCGAAAGGAACAAGCAACTCCTGAGCTACTAAAACAAGAACTCTTTTACTCGGGCTACTTTTCTTATCGGGCAAGTTGCCACCCGTTTGTTCAATACCCGAACTGACGTAAGTAGCTTAATCTGTCGAGAAGAAGCATCCCTAGCGGATCGGACATGTAACCAGTCTTCTCCGCTTGAGAGGGAAAGACGGCTGCTCTGTGAACAACCCCTAGTTGCTGGTCCTGCTCCAGCTGCTGTCTGAACTGCCACCTCTGCTCCAATACATAAGCTCCAGCTGAAGTGTAGCAGCTCCGTCCCATTCATCACTGCTTTCTGTTAAAAAGAAAAGAGCTGCTCCTCTCCGATCTAAGTCCTCTCTCTAGTCAGAAATAGCGTAAATTAATCAGGATGGATCGACAGGCTTTCCAAACCAAACCTACTGGTCTCTTCCTGCATTGCTGCCTGGCCCATCACCTTGATATGATGCACACTCGGTAAGGTCTTACCATCCCCCCTTCAATATCCATATTCTGGGAACCTCGGACTTTACCCCGGATCGCCAGCTAAGGCCTTCTACCGCAGCGGACCCACAGGCCAATGCCAATCTCTCAGGGGAGGTTCTCTTTCATCCGTCTTTCCTAGGTGCGCATCTCCATCTACTAAAAGTAGGGGTGGTTGCCATAGATAGATTGGGTCATTCGTAACCAGAGCAATAACCGATGCTACAGCTATACGTGGCGGCCGCACACGCTGCTTTGTTTAACAAGCATCACCCTTCCTTTCTTTTCCCAGTTCACCTACTCCAAACACGAATAATGTTAAGCCCTAGCAATCCGCCTACATCACCACTTTTGAAGGAGGATCGGGAACCAGCTAAGGCACCGTAGCGTCCCCTAAAGGCATAACTGACAGGTTCTGTTCTATCTGCCCATCCGAGTCATCCCGTACTCCAAAAAAGCAGAGGTGAGGTTCCGGAGAGTGGGACGGATCTACCTGGCCAAGGTGCCAATATAAAGTGGTTCTCCGAAATGTTGAAAGATGCTCTACCTGCGGTACCTAACTAGCCTTTCACTACAGCTGTTTCATCAATATCCGATCTAGCGCATTCTCCCTCTTTCGCATATCTTCAAAACTGTCAGATAGCTAGTAAGTAGTTCTCGTATTTCCAGTTGTGATAGTTGTTGTCCGAGCTCTGTGATTCAAGACAAAGAATATAGGCTAGAGTTGCTTTCCCGAATGAAAAGGGTATAGTGGAATCTCCGAACGAACACTACGAATCTGTATGCTCGTGCTTTCCGGGAAGGCGGGTCCGGTTAGTTCTTCTCCAATTAGCATCTCGCCTGATCGTCTGCTGAGTTAATAGCAGCAAGTGCTAGTTCAAGTCAGTAATCATTTGATGCGCGGGATCTTGACTGTGACGAGTAAGAAAAGAAGGTTGAAGTACTACGGATATCGGAGCTTTAGTTTAAGTGATTCAAATGTACTCGTCCAAGCCAGCGGGTAAGATGAACCAGACCGGGCAGGTGAACGAACAAGGAAAGTAGAGGATTCGGATAGGCGAGTCAAGGCGTTTGTGTGAAAACTCTATCTGTCTCAAATAGAGATGGGGAAAGCTACTCTTTTATTTTTCACCAGGGAGCAAGCAACCAGTTGATTGATCTCGACTTTATCAGCTCATGAACGGCATTCGTCAGACTTGAGCAGTAGGTTTCGACTCGGTCAGCTGTCTTGATGAAGATTGACTTCAGCCAAAGAGAATGAATTGACTTCGGGTTCGCACCCGATCAACGAAAATAAATCCGCATAGAAAAAAATAGAAATCGTTAAGTACGCTAATCTTGACAGTTTCCATTTTCGATTGAGAAAGCGGCGGGCCCGGTGAGCTCCCCAATAGTGCACCAAAACGGGGCCGGAGAGAGGGTAAACCTACGATAAAATACTAGCGAATTAATATACGAAAGAGCCATGGGGGGTAAGGATTCATAAGGACCCTCTATATTCCAGTAAACGTGATCTATTTCAGTCACAAGCTTATCTAACGAACAATATAGACTACTATCATGGGAACTAGAATATCGACTCATACTAGCCCTATTGTGATTATACCAATATAACCTCGTACGCACTTCAGGAGCTCGAGAACTTGTGACAAACTGAGAATTCGTGGGCTGAGTCTGAAATAAAGATTGAAGGGAGTTTGTTATTTTTACTTTTAGTTGGTTTTGGGTGTGTATTTATTTCCTCTCGTCACCCAACGAGATACCTCATTGCTATTCTACGTCACTAGGTTCCTAACTTGAACTATGAAGATACTACTATTCTTTCTGTACCTCCCATTGGCTTACCCTTGGATATATCCTCAACACAAGAAGATATTTCTCAACATGGATTAACTAGCATTATGAATGTTGATCAGGTTTAATGGGGTTGTATGTACGTTTCCTGGGAGGTAAAATAGAAAGGGAGAAGACTATAATGACTTGATAGATATCCGCTCGGTACTGGTGTATAGTTACTTTTAGGTACGGGAGTCTAATGAGGAAACCTCTAGCACATATGTTTAATGACTTTCTCTTGGTTGTACCGTTAACAAGATTTGAAAGGGAGGAGAGCAGTGTTTTTTCAGGGTGTCACATAAGGTGAATGACTTTAGCTCTGTTTTTTCCTTCATAAGAGTCTCACATATGTTTAATGACCAACTCTATATGATATATAGTAGCTAATCCTATTAGATAGACAGTGACAGTGACAAACTCTATTAGATAGACAGTCTTATGTTTAATTTCTTGCATGAAAGCTTTATCTTTTAAATCAGACCAAGTGACTGAACTCTCTATGAAGGAAGGAGGTGGTCCGGATCTAGCGTTGCTCCACCAGAAGAGTTGGAAAATGTGAGGCGCCAAACGTAGTGAGGTGGGAAGAATTAGGATTCTATTTATATGAGATCTCCTCTCCCTCTCCCTAACGGTCTTTTAAGTAAACTCCCTTCAGTCGAGCTATTTCATTCCTCACTCGCTAGCTTCGTCCCTATTCCACTACGGAGATTGAGTTACCGTGGTTGTGTCGCTTTCAAACAAAGGTTTCATAACCTTCGTCGGCCTCTAAAGTAAGGAGATGAGCTAGCTAACAAGACCAATCAGATCATTTTCAGTCCATCGCTCATAAAGAACCTATAATCTTTCCGGCAGCCCAAAAGAATGGCTTTTACCCTAAAGAAGCAAGGCCCTTGCGTGTTAGACGCTACCATTTTCTTGCTTGTGCATGCCAATTTCAATCTAATAGAAAAGCTAGGTCTCCCGCTAGTGCTTGCGGAAGGCATAGCTTCCTTCACCAATCATAACCCCGGGCTTCCGCGGATCTAATTCATTACATACCTTATGCAAATAAACCACGGTTGATTATTTCATGGGGAAGGTAGCAAGCTTGATTGGTCTCCCTTTTCAGAATGGAAACAATTGCAAAGATTCAATCTTGCTCCCACGGGAAGACGAAGCTTTCAGTCGCATATGTATGATGTTTCGGTACATTCTTCCTGGGCCGGGTTTACTTGTTTATATGTCTACTCTCTTATGACTCTTTTTTATTTTCCGTTTGACGCGGAGAAAGCGAAGTGGCAAGATAATAGATATTGAGTCCATCCTGAGATGACCCTTTCTTCCCACTTCGATAAATAGACAAAGGACGTGAAAGGAGAAGAAAAAGGTTGCGAACGAGCAAGCATGCTTTCACTCAGAAAACCATTCCACTTTTGACAGAAACTAGAAGAAGCAAAGAAAGAGCTCGGACAGCGAAAGAGAGGAGGCGAAGGGGCAAATTCGCATAAGAACTATGCAGAGAAGGTTTAAGAGGAGATGCCTATCCGATTCTAATAGCCAAGGATGCTTTGTACAGATAAGACAAGGCTTATGAAAGAACCTAACAGCCCTTTGGCCTATATTTGACGTTCTCCTGCTACGTTCAATAACATTGATAGGTCATAAGTCCTTAGCGGGGGAATACCTTATTTTAGGAAAGAATGCCAAGCAGGTTATGAAAGAAAGAAAGTAATAAAACAGAGACCTGTGGAGATAGGAATCTTGCCTTTTCCAATGCTACAAAAGCCATAGCTTTTTCATTTTATCACAAGCTGATGAGATCGAGTAGAGAGCAACGAAACGAAAGAAGTCGACCCGCCTTTAGTCTTGGTGTATAGCCTAGTGAGATCCAAGCACGGTAATTGAACGAGAAGCTCCAACTGGGTGAGGCAAGCTTGAATTAATCCTGAAGAGTGAACAACTGGAATTTTGTAAGGCTTTCCCACTATTGAATAGAAGCGAGTGAATAGAAGCTGAGGGGTATACGGACTAATCTTATCAATTAGAATAATTTATGGTTGACTTGGTTAGACCAATCAAATGAAGTAGAAAGGTCGGCTGTTTCACTCTCAGCGAGTCGGGATATATTTGCGATCATCACATCAGGAACGATTTGTTTCGAGAACTAGTGCAATAAAAAAAGAAATACAATCCACTTGCCTGGTTGGTTTAATTGATAGCTACTCTTTGGAATTGGGAGTCCTCTGGATTGCTCTTATCTTATGCCCCGGAGTGGCGAGAATATGAAGCTAGATCAGCAGGAATGACAGCGGTCTGGGGAATCTACTCTACTAGTTGCAACGCGTGTTCTTGTCAGCATTGGGAATAGAGCATTGCATTGCTAATATATGCAGGACGGAAAGTTTCTTTTAGTCTAACCTTCGCATGAGCTTTTCTTGTTCTTGACTTAAAATTTGAATTGCCTTCTCGTTTAGTTTTAGCTTATAAGAAGCTCTCTCTACTTGATGATTCTTTATGGACACTCGTTTCTTCATCTAGGCAGGGATCAGAAGCTGAGAGATAGCCGTACACTCTGAAGTGGTAGCTTTTTATCTACTTTCTTTCTTTAAAGGCGTACATACAGTTGCTCCCAGCTAGCGGAAAAGGTGAATGTGAATGAATTTCTATTATAAAGATGCTATTGCGCTTCTTCCTTGCGTTGAATATTAATCTTGGGTAATGGCCCAGATCAATATCTATTTTGATTTGAAACTGATAGAAAGAAAAAGCCCACGCCTCCTGCGGTGGGAAGAGAACGAAAAGTGTTATTACAAGTTTTGAGAGTCCCGGAGTTGAGCTGTTTGAGTAGTTCTTCACTTCAGAGTTTTCTTTGTTAGGAGTATTCATCTCTTAATAAACTGAACCAGTCGCTTTCTTCTAGGAAGCGGGTCCTTGCCTTCCCTTGAGCGTAACACGGAATTGATCGATTTGATAAGTTTGCTACCGGCACGCCCCGCGGGTCCTTCTATTTAGTCCATGAGGGTTCTCTCGGCGCTGCTTTCATTCTTGTTCACCAAGACGTAGCTGATCCGATCTAAGAAGATGATACTGACCGCGCTGAGGAGTTGGGATCTTGAGGTGACTACCCAGAGGATGTAGAAACAATCAAAGATCTTTTTTAGTGCCTACCTATATTCCATACATATAAAAGAAGCGGGCAAGGCTTAAAGTAAGAGCTGCCCGATCTTGAAGCTTTAGTTGGAGGACGAAAATCTGCTTCACTTGGTTTGTTGTCGGTAAGAGATCTCTAATTCAACATATGTCAGAGTGGGAAGGTACGAGCTGAATAGAGTGCACTAGTATTCTAGCGACAGCTTTTATTTATAGTGTAGGAAGGCCCTTGAGAAGGCTTTGGCCTTACCTTTTAGTTCTAATTCAAAGGCTCGATCGAGCTCAATTAAATTAATTCAAATTTGAATCCCGAAAGTCTTTTTTTTTTTTTTAGGCGCGTATACACCTATTCTCTCTGGAATTTTTATTGTCAGTATACAACCTGTTACCACAATGCTCCCAACAACGGGAAAGAGAGCTGGGGATCGTTTAAGTTGCGGGTTTGATTCGTTCCTTGTGAGCGTTAGTGAGTGGGGAATTGTAAGCTTTGAGCTTCAACAGGTTATACTTTTACATTAGCTTAGCAAACAAAGGGCGACCAGAAAAAAAGGCTTTCCTTCCCTTTGACATATATCCCAAGTACTTCTAAATAGAACTAGTGCCAAAGGTCAGTCAATTACTTTATAAAAGAGATGCTATTGCGCCTCCTGCGTTGCCGAACGAGACTGAACCATTTTACATTGTCCGAGCCAAGCCATCGGAGGAGAGTCAAGCTCTACCCGAAACAGAACCCAGGCGGTTAAGCGGCATAGCGAGCTTCGGTCATGCGGTTTTTTGTTCATGTTCCCGTATCCTCGGGCGAAGTCCCCCGGTGGGTAGAAATTATAGGGATCTTTCTTCTCCTGACTGGACCATCCGATCAGTGCACCTATTTGATTTGAAAAAGGGTGTTTTATTTTAGGGCACCTAAGGCAGCGGTTTTGCACATGCCTACCTATATTAAAGTAAAAAGTACATGCCACCACCAACCGCACTTAGGTTCTAAATCTAAGGTGACGTTGACCAAATAAAGTTCTTCGTCGTCTGACACCGCCAACCGGGAAGTAGAGAGAATCTAAGGCAGTTCACTCACTCGCTTAGCGCTTGTACTAAGGCATCTTTCCTAAGGTAGCTTGTTTCTTTCCTACAAGTTGAACTAGTTCCTGTTTATTCAATGGATTAATTAATATTAATATATTACACTAGAAATATAAAAAAAATATCGTTTAGCGTTTCTTCATTCAACAGAATAGAAGACCAATTTCCTTGCAAATATGAAAAACTACCTGGGCATAGCTATGATTCCCATAAGGATCATACTTTTCACATAAACACAATAGGCCTCCTCCATCATCGTAAACCCATCCGGGCTCGATGAAATCTAAGGGCCTGGACGCCCCCATAGATTTCTCCTTTGAGCTTGCATACTTTGGGCTCCTGTCCATCAGAGCCACCCGGTCCATATAGATCTCTTCATCAAGATCGCCATTAAGAAATGCAGTTTGGTAGAGCTCTAGATCCATATGTGCGAGAATGTCTAGAATGAACCTAATCGAGACGAGTCTAAGAACGGGAGGGAATGTATCCTCACAATCGATTCCCCCCCTTAGCTACAAGGCGAACCTTATACCTTTCAATAGATCAGCGTTTAATCTTAAGGAACCCATTTCTCGTTCACAAATGAGTTGATTAGCTTATCACGTGGCCTGATATGATCAATTTCGTGGCTCGCTATCCTATAACAAGCAGTTTCTCCTGAACTTACTATATTCGTTACATTCTAAAGGACGGTAGATACACACACTGTTTCAAGTCAATTTCATTGAATCTTATCTGGCTCAACCCACAGGTCAGATTTCAAACAAACCTATCGATATACTTGACCTGACTCGCTTTCCTCACTCCGTCCCGGCTTAGGAGAGATTGAGCTTGACTAGAGCATTTCTTTGCCTTCATTCCTTCTTTTCAAGATGTTTACTTAGCCCCCTTCCTGGTCCTTTCGAACCAGATATTGAAAAACCTGGCTCACAGCTAGATAGAGAGAAAAGTGGGAAGATTGAATCTTGGTATCGCACACACCGCAAAGAGATGAGACTAAAAGAGGTGGTGTTGCATCCAACCCGGCACCAAACATGAACAAAACCAAACAAGATAATTTATTTACAAAACTGTAAAGAAGACTCCTGACTCAATTGCATCGATCAAATCTTCAACTCACGTCTACCCTTCCGCTTTTGAAATGAAAAAAGGAATGCTGATTGATCCTATCGCCCTCTTCAGATTTAGGGGGTTTCCTTTTCAGGCTGACTCGCTTCTCTGTCTCAGTGAAAGTGGGATCACCGAGGCTCCTAAAAGCAGCCGCGATCTTATAGACCACCAGGCCTTTCTAAAGCGTTGAGTCCCGTGCTCGCTTTTCGAAGAATATGGAGTCCCATCTTTGAGTAGACGCCCGCGCTCTAATCCTTACTACAATGAAAGATCTGCTTCATTGCTATGCCCTTCGACAAGGATCTTACCTAACCCGATCTTTCAATGACTGCATAACCGCCTTAACCGCTGGACTTGTGACCGGACCTGTGGACTTCTGTTATGGCATTTTCACTCTTTAGTCAAGATCGGAGAAGGAGCAACAAATCTCTTAAGAGCATGTAAAAAGCCCGTCCTTTCTTGTGGGGTGATCGAGAGATGGATTTTATAGAGGAGTATGGTCATTGAACCCTTTTGATTCGCCAGTAACGGTTCCTTACATCAAGTCAAATAACGGATATTCTCCGGGACCGGTCGATTTAGCACAAGCATAATCCATTAGAACGAGACGGCTCAAATACGTGTTGTGATTGTTCGTGACTGGACACTCAAAAGGCGTTCAGAAACCCTCGTTATTGAGGGCAATACGTTCTTTTGTTTCACTACCTGACCAGAGGAGAGGGACAACAACGGCTTTCCGGTTCACCAAAAGGCGCAAGGGGGAGTAGGAACGATGAATACATGAAGTCTTTCCTTTTCTAAACATAAGGGGATTAGATTCAAAAAGGGTCTAAGAGGCAACCCGCCTACAGAATAAGTAAGCCCGACCGACGAACAGTTCGTCTGTTTGACACCGAGGATCCCCTTCTATACCGTTAAAATAATGAATCAAGGAAATCTTCTTTTATAAAATCGTCTGTGCTCACGAATCGATTGTGGAAGCTTAATGAAAATAAATTCTCGTAGTATAGTAACAGTCAACACAGTAGCTGTAACGTCACCAGCGCTTTGTCATTTATATATATCTATAAAATAATAATAAGGCTGCAACTGCGCTGAATGATAAAGCCTTATTCCCATTCAATTTGTGAGGAAAAACCTCACCTACTCTCTTCCAATGAATTCTAAGCAGAAGTGCACCGGTCGCTTTCAAAGTTTCTTCGGGATACGCGAGTTGACGGTGTGTCTTTAAGAAAAAAGGCAGACAATAACCAATGCAAAATCAATTGATTCTTCTCGATACAATTCAAACGTTATGTCATGGGATCTCCCAACAACAAACATTTTTTGAAAACGATCAATTAATAAACCCCTTACTTCCACATTTTGATAACCCAGGCAACCCTGTGGTTCCAAATGTGAATAACCCGGAGCTGGTCACCTTATATCATGGTGCGTCTAGAAAACTCCGAGCGGCAATTGCCGCTAGTATAAGGATTCTTCTGAATCAACATCCCTTTCTTTCTTTGATTGACTTGGATATTACATATCACCTCTGATATCCTTCTCCCGCTGGTCGCCTTTGGCGCCTTCGGTCCCTCTCCTTGTCAGTTGAACGATTCCATCCCTTCTCCTTTTAGAGGATCGATTGCATCTCCTCTGCTTGTCGGGTTTCATTTCCCCGGGCATGAACCGGAATACCCTTCTGATCCGTCTTCGTCTGACTCGTCGTATGGCTCCTCTTCGTCCGGCCGGTCACTGTAGCTCGCCTTTGGCGCCTCTGCTGCTGCAGGGATGCCAACCTTTGCTTTGACCGTGGGTGTTTGTACCTCATACATGAGGAAGCGGTTAAAAGGTCATTTCCGTCCGCTCATCCCGAAACAATGGTTTTTCCGATTCGGCATTTCGATCTATGCTATGATATGTCACTTCTTGTGTTGCTATGCGCTTCGGCCTATCGCTTGACTTCTTTCCCACGGCACTTCGTCAATTGCATTGCCTTAGCGGAGCTTCCTGTTGTTGATGGATCTCTTACGACGTATAAGACGAATTCTGATGCTTAAAAACCTCTTTTCCATAACCTTGTGGGTCTTTCTCTGGAGTATTTAACATGGCATAAAAGGGCTTATTTTCATTCGGCTATAGGGGAAGCCCTGAAAGAAGGACTGAACGATGCGCAGGAAAGAAAGTAAATCAAAAGCTTTGAGCGTACCCAGCCAATCAATCAAGAGTCGGCGCGAATGGAGTGCTTTCATAACAATTCAGCTTATGGAATGCTTGTTGCCGTTGCGCGCTTAACTAGTTTATAGGAGTGCCGGTTCCGTTGCAATATTAGCTTAACTGAGGATACGGGATACGGAATATCATTAAAGCGGGAATTGACAAGAGATCAACCAATTAAGTCTGACTCCCGCTTTGGGATTAGAATTGACATTGGCAATGAAAGAAGTGAAAGCAGGGAAACTCCTCGGATCAATTCGGCACCTATCTTTCCTGCGAGACTTTTAAGATCTAGCTCCTTGCCGTTCGAGTGACTTGTTGTTCTCCTCTCCCTACCTGTAAAGGCTAGCACTTTCAGTCCCTTGCTTTTTTGAAAGAATTCTATCCCTACCCCGGAAAGTTCATGAAATGGGGGTTTCAAAGCTATACGGCTTCACCTCCTTCGCTTAATTAAGTGCCTGACTCCGTGCTTCCTTCGCGAATACCTATAAGGATTAAAGCGGTTCTTCTTCTCGTTCTCGTCGAAGGACCCTGAGTCTTCTGAGGCCCCACAATCTCTCCGTCCTATTAAAATAGGGGATTTTCGACCAATTCCTATGAATAATCCCGGGTAAACATCTTTATTTGAAAAAGAGAACTCGTTTCCTAGAGGAAATCCGCCGGGAAAACAGAAGGTAAAACAGATTTCGTGCCGGGAATCCCATTCAGGAACTTTGCTCAGTAGGGAGGGATAGATTTCCAGGCACTGTTTGTTAAGGGCTCGTTCTATTACTTTCCGATCCGGACCATCCAATCGGTGCGTACGTTTAACGACTTCAATTGGCAAGGGCACTGGAAGTGTAGCAGCTCCGTCCCTGCTTGCTATCGAAAATAAGTCCTTTTACGCCACCCTAAGTACTCCTGATAGGGATTCGTACACGAGGCCTAGGGAACAAGGCTTTAAAGCATCCTTTTTTTGTCTCTGTAGCATGTAATGAATGAATACCCCGTCCATGTGCCACACCCTTATAATAGTCCATGAACTATCTTTCAGGATGTTGTTCAAGTGACATCGGTTCGCTCGGGTAGTAATAAGATTCTTTAGCGGCAGTTCCCTTAGCCCGATTTTCGATAGGCAATAGTTGCTGCGGCATTGGTTCTTCGCTTTCCGCCCTAAAGTAAATCCGACAACGAAAACGGACAAGAGGAATTCTCTCTTTGATTGACGGAAGGGAGAGCATCGTCACTAATACCCTAAGGGAGAGGGTAACATAGGCTGTTGCCGGTTCTGTAGCGGTTTTAGAACCTATCCACTCGAAGTGCCCCGGGTAGAACAACAGAAAACAATTGAGATAAGGGGCAACGATAAATAAGAACACTAAATCTGCTGGCGGGCAAAGATCTTAAAGCTAAACTGCATTCGTCTTAGTATAAGCGCTCAATAGGATTTCTATTCCATCTCCTGCCGAAACTATAGCATATCTTAAATAAGCCCTTTTGAGCGTCTTTTAGTACTCAGGATAGGGTAAGACCCACGAGGCGCGCAGGGATAGGGTTTTATGCATCGGAATTAGTCTTAGACTTTGTAAGAGATCCATCAACCCGTCTTTAGGAGTCACTTAATGGGCTTTCTTCGCTGTTGCAACCTTTACATCTATCGGATTACTACCCGATACCGGATTTACTAGCTCGACTGACAGGGATCCCACTAGGGGGAATCTACTTGACGACTAAGAATAAAGGTTCTGAAAGAAAGAAAGTCAATGAAGACTGACAAGGAGAGCTCGGCCGTTAGGTAGCTTACTTGCTTGCTTTCACTTCTATCAATCCCGATGTCAATTATATATATGCAGCTAAGCAGAAAGAGAAGAGCTAGTTGTTACACTCTCTTTCAGAGCCTTCAATGCCTTGCCCCCGAGAAGACACCACGTAGGTCTTTCTTACTCACTCGTAAGTCCAAGCAAGCAGCCAATCCAGTAAGTAAGTGGAGCCTAGTCAACTACTGTAGAGCCCATTGATCGAACTTTGACAACTCTACCCACTTCTTATTCCGGGAAACCCCATAGTACATTTGTATATAAATAGGCGACATCATTGTAAACATCAATTCCAGGAACTAGATAGAACTGGTACTGGAAGTGGCTCAGGAACTATTTCAGGTTATTGCTCTGTCATAATTATTTTAGGTCACTCCAAAAAACAAACTTCCATGACAGAATCTGTACCCCCCTCTACTGAACCACGGATGACCGTGTCTGAAGAATTGTGCATATCTTATCCTATAGAAGATCTAGCGGTGCGCGTCGCAACCAATTCTGAGCGCTACTTTCAATCCTGACTGAGTAGGGTCTGAGGCTTTACTTAGGGATGAGTTCCTCTGTGTTGGTAAAGGTAAGTTCAATCTGGGTAGCCAAGAGTCACTTTGTGGGTCTAATAGGTAGGCATAGGAAGCCAATTTCGATGTGTTCCAGATGCCCGGATCAATCGTTTAGAATCCACTAAGGTCAGAAAAAAGGAAGAATCGTTGGGTTGCGAAGCGCTCTGAAAGAGCAGGACAGACTAACGGGGATATTCCGTATCGGTCTTGGTCAGCAAGTGATGTGTAATGGCTTTTTATGTGAAAAAGATTCGCATAGTCTTCACTACGATAGCAAGCAATTCATCCTTTTTGGTTAGTGGTTTTTCAGTCTTATACGCCAGAGGAAGCTACTGAGACAGTGGTATTCTCAGCTAGGCAAGTGGAAGTGACCGTGGTTTTTTATTATATAAGATAGTGGAAGACACATTAGTTGGGCCTGGATGGAATTTCATCCACAGAACCGAGAACATATGGAATTGACCATGGGAGGATGTGGCTCAGGTTGTTAAGGAGCCCTTTTGCTCTGTTTTCGTGAAGAGCCTGGTGTCTTCAAATAGTGAGGTTGGTACGAGCCCTTGGTCCTATGGGTATGGAAGGAAAGTAGTCCGAGGGGTGGGTAGGCCCACCCGGTCAGGCGAGAGCTTTTACCTATTCATTCGTTTGTTCCGCTCAGCAAGTTACCTATTCTTGTTGGCATTGAGAAGCTGGGGACAAAGTAGTGCTATTGCCTGCTTCATTCATAACTCCATGGTGGGCGAGCAGAGTGAGGTGAACCAGTTCCGGCACGTCACTTCGGGGATGTTTGATCCGCCAAGTCAAGTAGTTGTCCTAGTTGTTCATATAGTAGAAAAGGGAACAAGCTACCTTTACGAGTCAAAAGACAAGTAGGGCTAGCTAACGAGGATGAAGTGAAGGTTTATGAGGGAAAGTAATTTCGGAGCTCTGACTGAGAGTTCCATATAGGATATCGAAACGGGTCAGAAATAAGTAGCCTAGGTGATACCGATAGGGTGGTTGGATACGCGACAGCAACGGCAAGACACTCTTGACCCCGTCCGCAGGTACGAATGAGACTGTGCTAGAGATAGCAGTGAGCTAGCACGTCAGGCTTTCCTGTCTACTTGAGGGAAGGTGTGAATCCTGTCTTCTTTGAACAGCAATCGGGAAATTCTTATAGCCTCTTATTGTCGGGTTTGGCCAGCCTCAGTATAAACTAGAGTTGTTGGTTTGGTTAAGTTGGATTTGGAATTACTATACTACAACTTCTGCTCCTGACCTACCAAGCGCTAAGCGTACCAACATTAATATACATAGCTCCAGATGATGTTAATTCGAGTGCTTTTGCAACTGAATTAGAAGCGCATTTTGCAGTGGGTTTAAAGACGGAAAGGAATCAAAAAACGGCTCAACACGCGCGATCCGCTTCAACGGGAATCCTTGCGCGACCAACAGTTCATTCTGTCTTTACTTCAGGGAGTTTCGAGCGGATCGTGTAAACCACCAGAAGCACATGCCCGAAAAGGCCCATAACACTCATTTTAAGCAACTCTTGCCTGAGACAGCTAAACCTGGATTGGGCTCTTTTAACCTCTCTTCTTCAAAGGCCTTCCAGGTTTCCGTCAAGGTTGGATTAGCTGAACTGAGGAACCACAGCGTTTAATTGGAATCGTTAACCTCCGTGGATAGTTTTGCAATTCTCAGTAAAGGTTACTAAAGCGATTCGAACTCCAACGGACCAGACTAAGAACGCCGATTTCAGATTAGGCAACTTGCATTGAAAGAAAGAACCCGGACAAGAGCCTTCAAGGCAAGCTCGATCACAGGTTGACTTCCTCTTCCTCTTGGATTGCGTCAATCGCTCAAGTGAAGCGGGAAGATTTCCGAAAAGGCTCCGATCCTTTGAAAATCCGTTTAAGTTAAAAGCACCGGTTTTCTTCAACCTCTAACCCCGCTAACTCCAACGACAGGCAAAGGCCGGTCAACAGCCAGTCCACAAGAGAACCCCGAAACGGGAGCAAACTGCCCTTCCACCTTTCTCGCTATCCTTTCTCGCCAGCCGTTAAATGAAAGTTGATTAGAGTTCCCATTCCGCATCTGCTAAGGCATTCCCTGACGAACAGTTTACACTTCCGGGGTGATTAGACTTTCTATAGAAGTTACTATTGCGGACGTAAGCTCCGATTAATCCATTAAAGGTCTAGACACGCCAAATCCTTTAGATGTCACCATTCTTCTTCCATTGGGACGAACTCTCCTCCTCTTCCCGATAGCAGAGCCCTTTCATTCCAAGTGGATCTTCTGCCTCTCTCTTCAGAGGAGTCACACAAACCGGCATAATTAACATGGTCGGTTGAATAGAAGGAGTTACTTCGCAACCTTTGTGCTCAGATACAAGTGCCCTAAAATGCCTGTGTTGCTAGCTTCAATCGCATCATTTGCTGCGGCTGCTTCTCCTTTACTAAACTAGCAATCTCACTTGCTAACCCTACTTACTAATATACTTTGCCCTGGTGGATTTATGATATTAGCATGACTTGAGGTCGTATTATCATAGGTGATATGAGATATCAAATAAGAGTATTGATAAGACTCCGGAGAAGCCTTTTATGGTACACTCCTATATGGTATAATCCTATAGAGGTTCAATTCCTTACAAAGACCGATATCCCATCGCCTGGATAGTGTAGGCAGGCGGAAGAATCTCCTTTGTCTTCTCTTGATGAAAGTTTTCCAGGAGGTACTTATGGCCAATCGGGGGCTTTCACCATAAAGTGATAGATGGAACCGCTATTGGGGCATATACTTCAAGTAAAGACTTTGAAGGCCGGAATTTAGAATCTTCAAAGATAATTGAAAGACAAAAACCGTAGAAAAAAAAACCAATCTATTGAGATATCCTACAAGTGAATATACCCCACAATCAGATCCTGTTCCGGAAATCCATCCACAAAAAAGCTTTCCCTATTCAAAACTCATCTTCCTATTGCCTTTGCGATGATGAAACCTTGGTTCACTTTTTGAATCATCTAGATTAGGTCGGTGTTCAGTGTACAAGATCTAAAGGAATGCTTTGCATTACAAGTGGAACGAGGGGAAGAGTCTTTGATCTTCACTTTTTTGGTGAAGAATGAAGAAGGACATAAACAAAGTGAATGAAAAAACCATTTTTGGTAATGAAAAAGCGTGACGAAAATTAGAAAAATCAAGGATGTTAGAAGGAGCAAAATCAATAGGTGCCGGAGCTGCTACAATTGCTTCAGCGGGAGCTGCTATCGGTATTGGAAACGTATTCAGTTCTTTGATCCATTCTGTTGCCCGAAATCCATCATTGGCTAAACAATCATTTGGTTATGCCATTTTGGGCTTTGCTCTAACGGAAGCTATTGCATCGTTTGCCCCAATGATGGCCTTTTTAATTTCATCCGTTTTTTGATTTATTTGGATATAGAAGGGTAAACCCTTTGCGGGCTAGTCCCCGAAAATGCTCGTTAAGTTCAAGTTGGGGTTTCCATTTTCTCACTTTTATCACTTTTCCGGTATGCCGCTCCGCTAGCAAGGAGCGATAAGATGGCGCATAATTAAATTATGATACCATTTCGTTTTCGGGTTTTGATAACCCTTTTCGGTAGTTCCGTAGCAGGTTTTTTCGGACGTTTTCTAGGATCAGAAGGAACCACCATGATGCCCACAGTCAAAAATATTATACTTATAGGTATACTCCTTTTTCTTGTGATCTTTCTGTTTCGTGTTAATTGTTTGCGTTTAAAAAATAAATATGGTGTTATACTTGTCTTTATTATTTATATATCTATTCTATTTTGCATCTCCTTCTTTTTTTATTTGATTCGCGTCCACTTACTTTTGAACTTCTATTGCTATTTCTCTTCTTGTTTAATCTGTTGTATGGTAGGAGAGGAGGCTGCCAGTCAACCTATCGGGGTCATGGGGCCGGCAGTACCTACAAAGGATTTCTTGAAAAATAAAATCTTCCTAGTTTTACGTTCGTGCGCAAGGGGCTATAGAAGGCCGCGCTCCGACCTTATTCAGCGAATTGAAGAGGATCTTCGGCTGGAAACGGCTTCTCCGGAAAAACGCCTGAAAATAGCTCAGGTTCTGGAGGAGCTTTACACAAACAGCGAGTTATTCGTAAATTCGGAGCAAAGGCCGGACTACGAATTGACTGTCGCCGTAGCCGATTGGGAACGGGGCGTGTAACCATCATTGAAGATCTTGCGAATTGCTCACTATTAAAAAAGCCAAAAGCTCATTAAGCAGTTTTCTAGACTCCTATTATTGCGATTTGTGATTTTTATTTTCGTATCACGTCAAGATATTGTGTCTGGAGAGGTGGATAGATAGGACTACTGGTTGCTAGATCAGCTTTATTGCGAGCCAAAAACTATAAGTGGAATTCTCCCTTAACTCTTTAAAAAGGTTAATTATGGAATTCTCTAAGTATTGGGAGGATATTAAAACAGCCCTGGATCGGGTTTCCTCTCAGAGGGAGTATAACCTATTACTCGAATTCTAAAACAGGGATCTCCAGATCCGGGAGGGGAAACATGCCTGTTTTGCCATTTATCAACGATTGCTTTCGGAGAATCCCGGCTTGGCCGAAAAGGCCCCCTACAACTCTCAAGAAGTCCAATCGATATCCCCTGTATTTAATGAAATCAAAGACTATGCTAGTAAAATGCAGGATGGAAAAGGAGGGTTCCACCCTAAGGACGGCGCTAATATAAAAGATAAGGAAAGGGCACCCACTTAGGAGCTGCCCTCTACTGCCACTGAAAGTGACTAACATAGTCTTTGATTTCTTTGTGAAGTAAAAGAAGAAAAGGTCGCCGACTGCTACTAAGAACCTAACAGAGATTCTTTTTTACAATAGAGGCCCATTCTAAGTGCTGGTTTAGTTTAAGGATCCCGTGTACCATCAAGTGCAGATTGAGTGCAATATCCCATTTTCGTTTGTTGCCTATATCAAGATCGAGAGTAAGGGCACGGGGTTGATTCGGAACCTACTGATCCGCGGAAGAGCCAATTGTAGTTGATCCACCTGAGGCAGTAGTTAAGGCAGTTTCAGTCGATCCAGCCGCAACGGAAAGACCCACTAGGTAAGGACTTCCTACGGGGAAAGGCTAGCGAGGCTAATCGAGGGCCTAGGCGTAAACGTGAAATAGGGGACGTGACCGGACTTTGATGGGTGCCTTCCTCTCGACGTCGCAGGACGCCCGCACGGGAAGAGGGGTAAGGTTCTTCCTCTTTTGATTTGGCGCGCGGGACAATTTGTGGTGCTGCCAGACCGTAGTAACCTTTTCGCGAGTAGGACGACCTCCTTCACACAAGGGAAGGATGGGATCGATACCGATCACCAGGTAGGTCTCTAAGAGAACAGAACACCTTACTCGAAAAATTAGCCTTTTAGAGCCCCCGTAATTTTTATTGTTCAAAATACTGTACTTCGAGAACCCTGGTACAACCCCAGCCTTTGCTCAACGTCGATTGAAGTCGGGGAAGGCTGATCCAGTTATAGCCTTTAAGCACGAACACGCCTTTAAACGAGCTCCAGCGGAAAGGATCAATCTCGTCATAGAGGAAATTGGCAATCTTTTCATACTGGGACCGGATAGCCAGATCTGGAAGGGTCCTTACCCTGACTGTGGGAAGGGATGAATTAAAGACTTCGGAGCTCAGTCACAGGACAGGGGAGCACCCTTCTGTTAAAAGACTTTTCTATTTTATTTGCGTTTTAGCTCCGGGACCCTACTCTTTCTTTTAGGCTCAATAGCATAGTATTCTGAGGGAGCATGCCTTTTCTCTCTTTAACTACAGGAAGCTCGGTCCATAGGATAGCATAGCGGTTGAATGGCCGAGGCCTTGGTTGGCTTTCCCGATTAACATATTCGCAAATAAAGATAATATGGTACAGTGGTATGGTACAGAGCATACCATATTAAACAGACAGACCCCCTTCTATTACCGCTATTTGTAGGGAAGAGAGCGGGTTCCTACTCGGTTAACAACCGATTCTATGAAACAATTAGTTGTTCACTAAGATGTCCTACTGCTCCTACTTCTAGTGAGAGTGACCTCGGAAAGAGAGAGTCTATAGACTTCACTCTTATTCACGCGAGATTTATATTGCTGGATCGGGCTTTCGCCCATTGTCCTTCAAGTCCCCCTTTATCATCCCAATCGGGATAGCCGCGGTTGCCTGTCGTCGGAGTGCGGGGTTGCCTCAACTCAATGAGAGTAGACTATTTTGAACGTAGAATGAATGTGAAAAGCAGAATCCGAAGAATCCTATGATACGAGACTAGTATGCTACACAAGAATTGGTGGACTCGGATAGGTCCCTCTTCTTTATAAGTCACTCGAAGATAGATCAATTAGTGGACCAAATACGCACTCTCAGGACTAGCATAGCTCCCCCTTATATGACTAGGGAAGACCTTATTCTTCTCTTCCTCGGGGGCTAGGAGCACGAGACCGTAGCCCTGGGTGCCTGGAACAAAGTAGCTCCCTCAGGGAAAGCGAACTAACTTCCTACTTTAGATAGAAAAAGGCCGGAGGGGAATCTCCCAATAGAAGAAATCGGGTAGTACGGACGCGAAAGCTAAATAACTTGGGGAGCTGGAAGACCACTAGATCCTGCTTAGTAACTTCAATAAACTCAATCCCATGGGCGGACTTTTTGGATTCAGATAGGCTGATCGGACTTCTAGTCCTATTTACCTTAGTGATAGATCCCTTGATAAATGTGACCTATTTAGTGAAATAAATTGCTTGTTCTTGGGGGAAGAGAAGGAGTAAGACAAGGGCGGTTAGCGGGGGTTACTCAATATCAATATCGGGATAGACAGAGGTCTAGGAAACTAGGCTGTTGACCGGGGTAGGGTAACGAAGTTAGACCGACGAGATGAAGGACTCAATTCCCCTATTAGATAGAAGAGAGGAGGAAGAATCGATTCTCTGAAAGAAGATTATCTTTATTAAGATAGCTTGCTACTCTGGCCAATGCTATTGCTCTCAGAGATAGAGCCATTAGGGGAAGGAAATACAACTTATTATGTGCCAAAACTCAAAGCTATTTCTTGCACGAAGTATGCTGCTACTAGAAGAGCAGTCTTACACAGGAGATGGACCAATGACAGCCTATATGAGATAGCAGAAAGAAAGAAGAACGAAGAAAAGCACTTGGAAGCTCTGGAAGAAATCAAAGAAGACGGCGGGGTCCGCGCTTGGCTCGAATTGACCCCTTGGGTTACGGGGGGAACAAGAAAGAAGGCAGAAAGGGATTTCAGCGCTTACCTCGGCTCCATGAATGGCCGTTGAATCGTACATAACTGATTGTCTAACGAAAGAAGTTGGCCTTCGGAGAGAGTCCCCAAATCTGCACTTATATATTACCCTAGCTACGGAGCGGAGAAAGAAGCAAAAGCAAAAAGGCGATATCCCAAAATTCGTTATTCCTGGGGCGGGAACTATCTCCTTCTTCGGTTGGAGGTCAGTACCAGACCCTCTGTGACTACCTTTTATTAATATAGATCTAGGGATAAAAACCTTTATCTAAACTTTCAGTAGTCAACTTGAAGTAGGACAGGGTTCATCCATTTAGATTCTATACTTGAAAGACTTGAAACACAACCCAAGACCCGACTTTTTTCTTCCTTTCTTAAGAGCTTTTACTCAACGCTTGCTCGTACCAGATTCCCACCGATCTGAATCTGACTGAAGAACCAAGCTGACAAGGGATTTTATGCTTTCGTACCGGAGCACCTTTTAGCCTCTCTTACAGAAGTGGAAGAATCCTTTGGTAGTTTTCTCTTGCTAGAGTGAGTATACGCAGATTAGGGTTGCCTAAGTAGAAGGCATGGAACTAGTGATTCCCTTGCGATCTTGTCTTCCTACTATAGAAGGATCAGCGCACGGATCAGGCTTTCTGACTCGCGGAAATAGGCTAATGCTATGTCTAAAAGTAAGCATTGGATGAATGCCCGGGCATTGAAAAGGAAGTCCGCTTTTCTCCATCCTCTATTACAGCATAGTTGGAATTGGACTATACGATGATTGCAAAATTGGGATCTTGAGGGTTTACAACTCCTTAGAACTCTCTTCAAGTGGAAGGCAGGGGAGATCAAATGGAATAGATAACTCTTCATATTCTTTCATTATGTGCCGCCCCTTTCAAGAGCTAAGCTACTAGACTAAAGTAGTTTATAGCGTCTCGTATGGGACATACCTAGTCTTTCCCCGAATAGAGTAGTTAATTATTACTTTTTAATAATAGCAGGCAAAAAGTGCAAAAGGGCTCTCTCATCTGCTATTTGTCCCACTGATTGTGCTCGTCGGGAATAATCCTAATCCGATGCTTGGCACCGGGATGAGCTTCATCAGTTAGAAGAAGGAAGCCACTTATGATCTTCGCTTTTAGGCCAATTAAAAGTCTAAAAGCCGGTCTTTTGGGATTTCTTTTTGCAAGTTTGTTATCGGCTTTCATTTAACTTTAGAAAAGTATAAGTACTTCTTTCCTCGCTTTTGAACGCTTTCTTTCCGTTTGTCACTCTTTTTATCAGCTGGAGCAGGAGGCAGGAATCTTTCTATTTGAGCAGGCTCTGACCTCTGTCCCGCTCCGTGAGCTTCTATACTCTTCGGGAGAAGGAGATATATCCTATCTTTTGATTAGGAAAGCGCCACTCGTAGTATGTTGACGCTATCTATCCTTCCAGCGCATGCTACTTGTTGGTTAATCAAAGCTTATATTCATTTCTTAGGCCCCAAGCCGAGCTCTCATGAGACTTCTGGAACCCGACGACCCATCGTTCGTACCCGGCCACGGCTCTCACCTTGATTCCCATTTGGTTGATGAAGGCGAAGTTGATTCCCATATCCTTAAAAGGCGCTTTATCTTGTTCTATTTTACTGTTATATATGGATTGAAAATGGTCAAAGGCTCTCCTAACCTAATAGATCTCATTCATAGGTCTCACGGAATTGAATTCAACTTGTGCTGCTTTCCCTCTCTTGGAGTGGAGCTCTCAGTTGATGAGAACTGGCCTTGTGCTTTCGCCCCATCTCCCGTGACATACCTTTGTCTTGAACCTGTTGTCTTTTACCAACTAAAACCACAAGCGGGTCTCTCGTCTATGGAATGGACAGCACCTATACCCGATTCCTAAACTCCAGCTCCTGCTCATGAAAGTGAAGATTTTGATGTATGTCCACACGGCTGAAGGATCCAATAGTGAATTCTTCTTTTCTTTACTCAATGCTGAAGCTGGTTCTGAAGGATCAAATAGGTCATGGCTTGGGGAGTCATTGAAACCAAGACTTTCGGTTTAGTGTATATTAAAATAAAAGATCTGTATAACCGACGCTTCAAATCAATTGAATCAATGCAAGCAATGCTGTTCCCACATGCCTAGTCATTCCTATTTGATTGGATTCCTCGGTTCATGTTATGCCTTAGATGGAATAGCCTGTTTTTCTAGCTATTAGTTTCCTTCATTCAGGTATGGTGAAAGGGAATACGAAGTTCGAGTAGGCTTCGTCGGTTTGAGAAGGTGAACGACGAATCCGAGTGATCGAAGGTTCAAGTACTCAGCGAATATTCAAACGTCTATTCATGTGATAACTTCTTGCGCCTTTGGTTGACAGCACCTTAGTCAGTAAGGGAGGGAGGTGGCTATTAGATAGGGACTCCGGAAGTTCATGGGAAGAGGTTAGTGGAAGAGATCATCTTTCCGGGGTTGGAGTCACCGAAGTGGACGATAGGCAAGAGAAAACACAGGAGTGGACCTGACAAGCATAAGATTCATTCAATAGCCAAGCAGGATAGTATGCACCACTCCGAAGTACTAATAACTAAGTTGAAGAGAGAGCGGGGCAGGCCATAGACGAAAGTGAACTATAGACTACTTACCGGAGACCATAGGCAATGGACGAAAGACCAGCGGAAGGGCCCGAGGAAGCTAGTGCGCGTAGACCAAAGCTTAGTGGAGAGACCCTACATAGGCCAGTTCCAAGGCCAGGTTATCAACAGGTGTCGATGGCAGGTTCGATTACGGAGAAGTCAATAATCAATGATTATGCGGAGGGTCCAGCAGTAACTAATGACCCAAGCGGAAGGGTCAAGCCTATTTGAATTTGTTATTGGAAAATGAGGAGGAAGCCATCTGTCATGGAGAGGCAATCCTCAAATACGTACTTTGACCTGACGGCTTACCGTTCTTAGCTTCTGATGGGAATTCCAAGTGGTATTGTCCATCGGAACCATCAATCATAAGATTAGCCAGTCAGAAAGTCTTCGCTCTTCCAAAGCCTCATTAGCACGCCAGTCAGTCAGCTTGACCAAGAAGACCCGAAAAGGCACACAATAAGGAAAGGAAGATCACGTATCGATCAATTTCTGCTCCCCCCGAGCCATTGGATTGGTAAATCCATAGTACGAGGACGGATCTAACATACGAAAATAGCCCTTGTTGGAAAGGCTCTTCCCGGTGATGGTTGATGATTCCCAATGATGACTTATAGTAACAAGCGGATGTGGTGCAGGAGCCAGGGGAACCAAGGTAAACAGAGGTGATACCTCATGTGTGTTGCCCTCATCACCATCGCATGTCGCGAAGGTAGGAATAAGAAAAAAGGGAATCCCCAGCCATGCTAGGATTGTGTTTACCAAGACAACTACACTGAGTTGACAAAGGAAAGAAAGAGCGGAAAGAATTTGGATCCTGGAGCTGGTACAGATCATCCATCCTCTATTCTATTCTATTGTGAGTGAGTGGGCATTCTAATCTTTCTTTGAGTTCTACCCGGACTAGACTCACTCAGGCATTTACCTAGCTATCTATCTAGAGGGAAGGAATCACTCTACTACTTACTAAAGGAAAAGATAGCTTCTTATCGAGACTGATTACAGCAGTTATTAGATTACTCATGAGGATAGCTGGAAGCAAGGAACATTGTATTGCGGCTTACCCGTTCTCTAAGAGAACGGTTCAACTGGTTAGGCGGTCTGGCGCATTATTCACTGCGCTTTATTTAAAGCAGTGTGCGTCATCGCTTCAACTGGCCTATGGGGGTGATAAAAGACCCCATACGCTGTTGCCAGTGCCCGTGTCCCTTAATCGATCAGGCTACCCTCGGATTCTTCCCTCCAGATATTACTGAGGTGGGTGGGAGGGATAGAGCTCAACTTATTATATACGGATACAGATATTCCTTGTCATTCTAATCTTGATATAGTTCCAACAGGCCTATTCTTTGACTCTCCTATAATGTATAGTATATGCTTTCCATCTTCCTACTAGGATAGAGATTCTAACAACAAACTACCTAGCTTAGCTAGTTGGCAGCTCCGCATCGTGAACTGCATCGGCAAGGGCACCCGATCTCTCTTTTATGGGCAGTTTACTTCGTATCTGACCTATCCGAGTTAGCCCTCCCAAGCAGACAACCTGGTGGATCATCTGATCTTGAAATAGGTCATCCCGGCTATCCCGATCTTTTATCTGTTCATTTCGTCAGGTATCTGAATCATACGATTCAGAGGATTCTGCTTTTCACATTCATTCTACAGGACCAAAACGAGGCCTTTCCTCGCTAGTTGGAATAAAAACCTCACCAGCAGCGTTCATTGAACCCCTTCTTGCTATCCTTGCTACCGATGAAACGAGTCCCTCTTTCATTCACTAAAGAAGACGCAGCTGATAGATGGATGAATATCCATTTGCTGGCCAGTTCTATGAATCAAAATCTCGAGTTGGAGGCATCGCTGGGAAAAAAAAAAGCCAATTGATTCGGTTTTCTCGAAATCAACGAGTGGACTTGAAATCATAGATCCATTTTGTGATCCACGCGACTCAGAGAAGAATCCTATTTCTTACTCACCCAGTGCTGTTCTGATTGAATTTCAAAGCGCTGTCAAAGCGCATTTTGTGAAATGTTCTCCTGTCCCTGTCACCTGAGATAAAGTCAACTGGCAACCGTGATCGGAGTCGTGGTTTGAAGATTCTGATTTGAAGATTCATTCGACAGAGAAGGGCGTGTTGGTTGCCGATACCGAGGTTGAATGAATCATTCCACCTGGCAACAGCAAAAGTAGAGTTTGGCACAGGTCAAAGGGGAAAGCAACGAGGAATTCCAAAGTGGAAGGGAAAAGGGCAGTTCCAAACGAAGGACCCAATCTCAAGGGGCAAGCTTCCCGGTGTCCAAGTGTCAAGTCCCGAGGGCGCCGAAAGCTGCCTTTTTTCTTTTTAGCCTTTCCTTGCTACTTGAAAGAATACCTTGGCACACTCATACTAGAAGTCAAAGAAAGAACTCGGGTCTAAGCTCTCAACTTCAAGGAAGGGAACCTAAAGAGCAGAAATGTCATCTACCTTTCCAACGGAATCTTTGACCGGCTAACGTGAGTTCTAGGAAAAGAGAGACTTTAAGCTAAAGAAACTTCTTTTTAACCCTAGAAATTCGTGCTTATGGTATAGAAGAGTGGGGTCTTGCTTGACTAATAGAGGCCTAGTGCTATTAGATGAATTCACGAAGTGGTTTACTATAGTCGCTATAGGGAAAGACCAACTGACCATGCTCGGGTGGCCTGCGATCAAATGAATTGCAAAAGGTAAAAGTAATGTAAACAAATAAGATACCGCTCCCTCTTCTTGCAAATCATCTAATACTCCGATCGATTCCATTTCTTTTGGAAAGTAGCCTTCTAAGTACAGCCGATCACCCCCGGAAATACCAACTTTCCGAACTTACCATTTCTTTATTATGATATAGGTCATATAGGAAACCTCGGCAAAGGAAAAGTCTTCCCCCAAAACCATTCAGCTCCGGGCAAAGCAGCTTAAGAAGGTGAAACCTCGCCTAAGGATCAGAAACGTCTTCCGGGTCAACCAGCGTATTCGGTCAGTGGGCACCCTTTCACAGTATTCTATTAATCAAGAATCTTTCCCGGAAAAGAGTAAGTGCCGTGAGAAAGCTTTGGTCCTGTAGTTGGTCCTTGTATTATATAAGGATCGTGAACCGCTTTCGCTTTCGAATCTTTGGAATCGGTTAGCGCCTGTTGATTCTTAGCCCTTTCCTGGGCTTGGTTAAGTATAAATATAGATAGGAGTGCTTTGGGTGTAGGATCTACTGACCGGGGGGTTTTGTCTAATTCTCTGATCCCGGCTACTATATGTGAAATACCGAATCCATTGTCAGATGGCATAGAAAAAGCTTTCTTTTGCAACTTGAAGCTATCGTTCCTAAAGGCTCAGAGCGGGCTTGGAGGCTAAATTAAGGTTCATAAAAAGAATACAGCTTACCCACGACTCCCTTCGTCCACGAGCAACGGTAATTTGCTTGGGAGAGCTAAGCGCGAACAAAGGTATTATTATCGCTTAGTGCTTGTGCTAAGGTACTTTGTCTTTCACCTAAAAAAGTGTTTTCTCTGAGGCCCGGCAGTTGTAGATCCGGTGGGTGCCTTAGCTAAGTAAATTCCAAGAAGATATTGATACAAAACGATAATAATAATAGGGGATGCCGGATTGAATGGCTTTTTCTCCTTTTAGTCGAGCGATTTCATCTCCTCCGGTCCTGCTGCCCTTGCAAATCCATATGAAACAAGTAAGTCAACTCATTCAATGGACGCGTATCCCGCCCTTAAGGCTGGCCTGGTGATCTAGACATCTCAAAAAACTCTCAAGACTGAGAACGGCATTCCTTAGAGTGGCGAACGATCATAGAGTTGGTACCTCTCTTTTGAGGAGAAGCAGCGCTACCACGAGAATAGAGCTAGAATAGGTGGAAACTGTACGTAACTTGATGAAGGAGAAAGGTTGCGAAGCGGCCGAAGCCGTGAGAGCGGTAGAAATGATCGCTACCATCTTGCACTCAATCGAAAGGACCCTGCCTAAACTACCAAAAGGGCTTCGATTCGAGATTATAACTCTAAATGGATCTCTAATTGGCTTTTTCACTTGCTTAACACATCTATAGCACTTCCTCCCTCTTACCCTTATACAATGGATCGCCATAGAAAGGCTTAGCAGAAGGACAGGATTAAACTGGCTTTCCCCGCTTACTCACTGTATGGATTGTCTCTTGCTGAAACTAGATATCCTTCCGCCACAGACAGATTCCGAGGATTCCGGTGGGATTGAATCCTGTCAAGGAAGCGGCACTGACGAGGGGAAGGAACTGTCTAAAAAAAGAGCTCATTTGCTCATTCGCTTACACCCTTACAAGAGCACTTACAGGACAGGGAGAAAGACTAGACATATTAATATTAAAATGGTACTTTGCTACTGGTTAGCGAGTCAGAGACGATTACGAGGGCTCCCAACAAGACTATAGTTGCTAGTAAGATTCATGAAAGACTTTTACACTACAGAAAATATGCTAGGCCTAGTACTGGTAGACACCTTATATCTATTAGTATTATTACTCGTAGTCTCCCGTAAGTTCAGGTACGCTTGGTATGAAACGTATTCCTTAGGCCCTTAGTCAAAAACGCAGGGAAGAGAGAAGCAACTAAAACTGTAATTGTAACTGGATACCCCTCTTCACTAGCCTCACTGGCTTCCACAGACTCAGGGGTTTTATGTACTACTGGAAATAAGATATGCTAGAATGGAATATGCTAATACAGGAGGTAATATCCCATCGATAAGGAAGGACTTCAATTCAACTGTTTCGATGGGACTAGACAAATTAGCCACATCCAAGGGATCTAAAAAAAAGGGAAGTCAGAACTTGCTGGCTTTACTTGCTTTGCCTTCAAAAGAGGTTATGGTTACACTTCCCCTTTCTTTTCTGGCTTGCTCATATCATAAAATAACTTTCTTGACCTGGCCGGGGTCTAAACTTTCCACTTGTACCAGTATTGAGATGTTTTGTATTTTGATTTGGAGTTGGAGTTGGAAGTGGTATCATCAAGGTAACTAAACTCATCTTTTCTGTACAGAGAAATAGGCATAGAAACAAAATGACCTGGTTCCGTTTCTGGTTCTATGATTGAGATTCACCACTATTATGAGAAAGGGGAGATAGGCTTCCTTGGTCCTACTTAACGGGAAGACAACACAACGTTGAGCTGTAAGTACATTAAGGAGAGTGCAAAGCACCAGAGAAAAAACCCATCTTCCTTGATAGGGGGAACTCTCTCTTATTGTCTTGCTAGCTTGCAACCATACCATCTTACAGACCCTACAATCGGGACCTTACTTTCTTACCCTCAGGGGGGGAGACCGGATTCCTTTCTTTCCTATTTAGAACTGCAGATTTTTCTTTGTCGCTGGTTCGGACGTGCATCGGCGGCCCCCTTTCCACTTCAATCGTGGAAAGTCAGAAGCAAGAGTCATTGATTCCTGACCCCCTTATCTACGACAACTCCAGATCAACTAATCTTCCTTCTATTCTAGTTGAGAACCACTAAGGGTAAGAGCAGCATCTTAGGTCTGATGAGAGCCTGATCTACTCTACGACAATCCTGATTGTTGTATTCTCGGTCCCCTACCTTTACTATTATTAGTAAAGCCCTCTCCTTGGGATCCCCATCTGTGTAACATAAGCCTTATTGTATTGCGCGCTGAACTATTTAGCTTTCTCCTAGTGCTTCCACCCGCGGTTCTTCGTTCCTCCGCTCTTTATTGCTTTTATCTCGACAGCCCGCTTGTAGGCTTGTTAGCTTCGCAACCTCTGCTCTGGAAGCAGCTTATGCCCCGGACCTTAGTGAGCACCGAGATAGGAATATTAATAAGGCTATGTGCGAACTCTCGTAGATCACTCCCGGATGTAACCCTTCTGCTGTCTCGTAGCGTAGCCCATCATCCTTATGCTATCCATAAGCCTTCTCGTTGACAACCACATAGGGATAGGAAGATGTTGAACGAATAACGAGTTCAGTCAAGCAGGATGTTAAAACATAACTTGCTCGACCACAGCACAGGGAAAGGAATTCACTTCTTTGCTAGTCCTCTTCGCCCTCTATACCCTGATGTTAGCCAATAGCCTGATTCTAGCTTTGCCTGATTGTTGTATTCTACGCCCCCTGATGGTACTGCTAGAACAGAAGCCTGATAGTTGCCCTCGAGTCTCACTACTTATATTACCTGATCGCACCCGGATGCCTAACATCATTGAGAACAGGAGAGCACACCCCGAATGTAACCCTTCTTTCAGTCTTATCCGCCAAAAATACACTTTGAATTTGAACACCCTTTTAGGGTATAAACCCTAAGAGGTATAATTCGTTTCCTACATGGTAGTGATATCCTCCTTCAGTATCTTCCTCTTTTGCAACAATTATGATATCAAACCCTGTTCTGATTCTTTCTTCCCTTGATTTAGAGCGAGGAAGCCAACCCCTAGGCAGGATAAGAGAGAAAGCCTTACCTTTATGTCTCTAACCTTTTTGTGTGATTAAATAGTTTTAGATCAAGATATAACATATAATAATAATTAATAAATGCAAGAAATATCCTTACTTATTATTATACCGCTTTATAGAAAGTAAAACTGTTGTTATAAGGTATTCTTATACCTTAGTGCTTGTGCTAAGGAAGGTATAGAGTAGAGCTCAAAGGCAAAAGAATAACTACTAGTATAGCCATGGGACTAGATTAACCTCTGGAAAGTCGAGGTATCTTCCTTTGGAGCTTTAAGCCCCTCAATCGAAGACTAGCAAGGGAAAAGAGGTCTCTCGAGTCTTGCTTATCTATCTTGAGCCCTCTGTCAAGAAGTAACAGCAGAAGGCGCATAAGCAGCAATGCATAGGATAATCAGTTGGAGCTGTTGATCTCTCCTAGGGCAGAGAAGAAGTCCTGCAAAAAAAAAGAAGAGATTAGCTCCATAGGAGGAAAAGAGAGCTTCTTATCTAAACTTATTACAGGTTTTTATTCCCATAGCAGATGGCTTTCACTGGCCTTACTCAACGACCAGTTAGTTAAAGAAGTAAAGCAACAATAACAACCAAATCTCCTTGAAACCCCGCTCATGCCCCACACCCGTGGTCCATGAACTCCCGGAATTAAACAACCTTATATACGCTGTCAACAAGTAAATCAAAAGCTATAGGTTGGCGGTCCCCCGCGGTAGTGACATCTTTTAACAACAAAAAGAACAAGTAAAGGTTCTGAAATAAAGAGCTCAGGACAGAAAGGAGGAAGAACATAACGATAAGAAGTCGCGGCAGGTTGTCTTTTGACGGGAGAAAGAACAAGTGGGTGTGACGCCTTGCCTAAAAGGCAAAAGAAGCTTTATTCGTTCACACCTTTTAGCCTCTCTCTTATATAAGCTGAAGGATCAATCAGTGAACTGAGTAGGAAAGCGATGTCTTAAGAAGCCTTCTGTATAGCTCGGAAAGAAAATCTTTAGTTAAGATCTAGTAAGATAAGGGGAATTGCTTTAACCGGTCCCGCAAGTAAGGAAGACTCTGGCTTAGCTCATTCACTCATAATTCACTATAGAAAGTTGGACATTCGATCACAGAATCCATTGACAACGGATTTCACTACGCTACTTTCACGCTCTCCTTTAGTTTGTCTCGAAACTGACAGAGCTTCTCGAAGTCGTATTCCCGGAAAGATTACCAACACTCTCACTACTCGCGAAGCAAGCTAGCCTGATAGCCTTTCCAAGGGCATCCCAGGGCCTTTCGCCGTCCACCACATCATTATCAGGTGCGGCCGGGGGGATTCCCTGTTGAGTAGGTTCCTCTCTTGAGGATAGAAGTTAAGTTCAGTTTTGATGTCGACTCCGCTCTAAGAGCAGTGAAGTTGAATTCGAGTGAAAAGCAGTTAGCTCAGGTAGCTTGAACTATAACTCTTCCTCCCACTAGGGAGAGCGAGGTTTTCAATCCTTTTGACTTGACACCTTTCTTGTCGGAGTGAACGGGATTGCCTCGTTTCGCGGTTATCTTGTTGAATGCCCGTTGAATCGTATATAACTGATTGTCTAATTGGAAAGACCTCCATACCTACCGATCTGAGTACAGAAATCTTGTGTAAGAAAATGGGTCGTTCTTGTATATGTCCACTAATTCATATATCCCCAAGGAACTCTTATTAGAAGGTCATATCCGAGTCCATAACTTATTTTGTAATAGCCCTTTGACCCAGTTTGCTCTTCCATTTCTTAGTAGGAGTGCTCCTATGTTAGCAGGACATTTCATGTAAGAACTAGGTTTGAGTTAGTGCACTAACTAGGTTTTTTTTTCTCCCTTAATGGCTCTATCTCTGAGTTCTTATTTCGCTCACTAGGGCGGAGGAGGGCTCCAAGCTATCTTGTTAATGATAAGCCAGAATCCTTTCTTCTATTCTTTATGTAATGTAATTTCCTCTACCGTTTGGGAGTGACTTCGAAATTACCTTTGCTTCGAAACCTTCTTCAAGGTTTCGGCCAGCAGAAGGTAGAGCAGATGTAAATGTGCAAACAGCACCTGCCTTTCAAGTTGCACCGGCGAGGGCTTCCGCTGAGGCAGAGGTT